ATGGAATAAATTCTTTGAAGAATTAAGATTCGTAATTAATCCTTGTCTTGTTTGTTGGATTAGGTCTAACTTTCTTGACCAAACTGCGAACGTGGAAGTTTATGAGATGAAATAGGGAAAGACAGAAGATAGAACTTAAAAGGATAATTGAAGTGACTCGCCTTCGAATCTACTTTGGTTGGAGTTCAAAAAAAGAATAAAAATAAAGTAAATTCAAGGAAGAGCCTTATTTTTTTTAAGGGGCCCTCGGGGGGGGGGGGGGGGGGGGAGGGTGTTTTTTTTGTGAAATAAGACAGTTAAAATAAGAAGGAATAATAGTGGAATATTTGACCGTTCACTCCAAAAAGAGGGTCATATTTAAAAATAAATAATCCAAAATAGAAAACATTTTTTTTTTTTTCAAATTCAATTGTTTATTTATCTCTTATTCCAAAATTCCCTTGAAAATAGAATTCCATTCAAAATGGAATTCCTTTTTTTCAGTGGGATTACATGATCTAGTTCTTAATATTATTACTTTACTCAATTGACAAATTCCACAACAATCTCTTGATTCGGAATTAGGGACTCTTGTATCATCTGATGAATCTACTTTCGTTTACACTTCTGTATCTCACTCTATCTTGTTTTTTAGTATTCTCTAAAATAACTGACTGATGAATTATGAATTTCCCATAACTTAGGTAAGTGCTTTACCAACATATGTAGTGTAGTAAAAAAAAATAAAAGGAAATTAATTCTTTCATGCTTACTTTAACTAGTTATTTCGGTTTTCTACTAGCTGCTTTAACTATAACCCCAGCTCTATTTATTGGCTTGAACAAGATACGTCTTATTTGAATTGACTGAATAAGTCAGAAAAAAATCTTTCTTTTAGATTCCTGGTATTCTACGACTCTTTTCCACACTAAATTACGAATTTTTTTTCTTGGTCATTGAGATTCGTGGATAATTTAGAGTACTATTTAGGGATAGATCGTACCTCTTTTTTTATCACCTTGAACAAATCGAAATGATTGAAGTTTTTCTATTTGGAATCGTCTTAGGCCTAATTCCTATTACTTTAGCGGGATTATTCGTGACTGCATATTTGCAATACAGGCGTGGGGATCAGTTGGATCTTTGATTGAGTAATTTTTATTTTTTTATTGACCTCCTCTCTGGTCTGGAGGAGGTCAAATTCGAGTTGCAATTCCACTTTACTTTGTTTTGTTAAATTATTTTACTCTGCTTCGACATAAGATAGATGAAATCACGCTCTGTAGGATTTGAACCTACGACATCGGGTTTTGGAGACCCGCGTTCTACCGAACTGAACTAAGAGCGCTTTCATTCATTCAAAAAGAAAATATTTTTCTATTCCTAACGTATCTCACGTACGTAAAGTCTCCACAAATTCAAGTTATACCCACTTTACTTTCAATTGATCTCTTCGCTACTGCCCAAAAAGAATAAAAAAGTAATAGGTAGGGATGACAGGATTTGAACCTGTGACATTTTGTACCCAAAACAAACGCGCTACCAAGCTGCGCTACATCCCTTTTCCAAATTGTTGTACAACGCCATTGTACACAATTCCTGTCTTCTTTTCCACATTGTAATTTTATTCTTATTTCTCTATCTATATAGAACCCTCCTGTCATTTCTTCTTTTTGGTCTCATATAATTAAGGAATTATATACATCTAAAATCCAATAAAATTTCGCCTATAAAAGAAAGATTACTTTTCCTTGGTAATGTATAGGAAGAAGGGGTCATCTTTTTAGGGATAAGAAAATTTCGTCTATATGGTTCATTTTATATATAGGATAACAATCTTGGGCAAGAGTTTCTGATCATATATGTATTCCAACAAGGAAGGAGGATTTTCAATGCGGGATATAAAAACATATCTCTCTGTAGCACCCGTACTAAGTACTCTATGGTTTGGTGCTTTAGCAGGTTTATTGATAGAAATTAATCGTTTATTTCCAGATGCTTTGTCATTCCCTTTTTTTTAATTGAGGAATAGAATTCTTTGTGACATGACAAAATTTGACCCTTTTGAATCCTTTTATTTAGTATCGGAAGGAAAAAGAAAGAAAAGATGGATTGGGTTAAACCTCAGAGTCATGAAAAATAAATTCTATTAAAAAAAATAAATTCAATTTAAAGTGGTATCCAAGCTAAACGGGCCTCAGAAATCAGAGCATAGAAAAAGAAAAAGGCTGGGCTGGCTAATTAAATGAAAGGGTTTCGAAGCAAAATCTTTACTAATTCGACAAGGATTGTATTCTTTAATTATTTCTTTATTTTTTATTACTTAATTTAAGAATTCAAAAAATTTATTCTAATGGATTTTATTCTTCTTCTTCGGATTCAAAATAGAAGAATAAAAGAATAAGTAGAAGAATTAAGTTAAGCCAATCCAAACAGAAAAGGAGGTTCATGGCCAAGGGAAAAGATGTTAGAATCAGGGTTATTTTGGAATGCATCAGTTGTGTTCGAAAAGGTGCCAATGAGGGATCGACGGGGATTTCTAGATATAGTACTCAAAAGAATCGCCACAATACACCCGGACAATTAGAATTCAAAAAATTTTGTCGTTATTGTCGCAAGCATACGACTCATCACGAAATAAAGAAATAGGAACATCCATCGTGTGTTCGATCTTTCCAAAAAACGGAAAGAGTAAGAACTTTATATTTAATATATAAAAAAACTATAGTATAAAATAAAAATCAACTCATCTGATTTCCGGTAGATATTATTTCATATGTATAGAGGGTATTCATATGCTATAAGATTAATTAAATAAGATTAAGATATGGATCAAAGAAAAACTACTTCTTCTGGATCCGAAATTAATAAAATAATAAAATAAATAAATGAATTTTTTTTTCAATTTTAAAATTTTAAATAAGGAATAAATCATGTATACATCTAAACAACCTTTTCATAAATCTAAGCAACCCTTTCATAAATCCAAACAAACTTTTAATAAATCCAAGCAAACCTTTCGTAAATCCAAGCAACCTTTTCGTAAATTCAAACAACCTTTTCGTAAATCTAAACAACCTTTTCGTAGGCGTCCTCGGATTGGCCCGGGAGATCGAATTGATTATAGAAACATGAGTTTAATTAATAGATTTATTAGTGAACAAGGAAAAATATTATCTAGACGAATAAATAGATTAACCTTGAAACAACAACGATTAATTACTCTTGCTATAAAACAGGCTCGTATTTTATCTTTCTTACCGTTTCGTAACTATGAGAACGAAAAGCAATTTCAAGCCCAGTCAATTTCAATAATTACGGGTTCTAGACCTAGAAAAAATAGACATATTCCTCAATTAACGGAAAAGTACAATCCCAATCGAAACTTAAGAAACTACAACCAAAATTTAAGAAACAACAATCGGAACTTAAGTTCCGATTGTTGATGTTTTATTCGAAAGGCCCAGACCTATATATATTATAAAGAAAGTAATCCTGCTCGTTGATTCCTACCACTTAATCTTAATTTATTGTATCTTCCCGGAGTTACCTCTCCGGGAATTTGGTTTTTATTATTCCAGTATATTACTTTATTTATCCCTTTAATTAATGATCTTTATTTTATTGGAAATCGTGTAAAGATTATTTGGATTTGATACAGCTACTTGTGCAAGCATTTTACGATTAAGAATCAATTTCTTCTTGTACAGGTTGTGTATTAATTTACTATAATTATCAAATACTTTATATATCCGCGTTGCTGCGTTTATCCGAGTGATCCACAAACGACGAAAATCCCTCTTTTGCCTACCTCTATCTCGATGAGAGGAAACAAAAGCTCTTTTTACCTGTTGGGTAATCATTCGATTAAGTCTTAAATGAGCCCCTCTAAAGTTTGAGGCAAATGAACGCATTTTTGTTCGTCGTCTCCGGGCTATATATCCTCGCGGAACTCTGGTCATTGAATCAAATTAACCTTAATGAATAACTAATTATTTCTCTTCTTTTAGCCACCCTTTTTTCCATTAATAACAAAACGAATTATTCCGATATATAAAATATTAATTCCAATGGCTTTTGCTATAGTAACCTTCCCAACCACGATTTTTTATTACACTCCGTTCAGTTATTTCTATGCGAAATAACAAATTAATTCTAACGATACTAAAAAAATAGTGGGTTCCATCGTTTCTATGGTTCCCTTTTAAACGGTAAGGTCCTCTCTATACACCGGAGCCCTTTCTTTCATCAAAAGGTATTGTGAACTTGTATAGTTCACATTCTTTGGCTCTACCTATCCATTATAGAGTAAATAGCTCTTTTCACAATAAGAGTTATCCATACAGTGACGGTATTTAATTATGAAAGTTGGCTAAGTAGCTGACCCTGTTAGTCCGTTCTTTTAAGATAAAGGAGCATAAGCCTTTTTCTTTTTATTACTATTTCCTCCGCTTAATGGATAACCATTTGCTACCAATGGGGGAATTGCTTCTTATTTCCAATTTATATAATTGGATTTGCACCAAAGGAAACCAAAAATTTCATATACCATAGAAATCTAGGAGAGAAAAGCTATATCCTATTCATTGGTACTAATCATGGATACTTCCAAATTTTTTTATTTGTTTGAAGTTATGATCTGAACGAGTCGCACATACACCCTAGAACATGTTCCTCGACGCTGAGGGCACCCTTTAAGCGCGGCCGTTTTTCTAGCATTTCGTATTGGCTGTCTTGCGTTTCTAATAAGTTGTTTAACCGTTGGCATGTTGTATGTGTATAGAAAAAAAAATGGATTGGTTTAGATCCATCTTAACCTGATGATTGATCATCATGAAGTCTTTCTATTTCTATTTTCTATTAAATTGAAGAAAACCCTAATTTGGGTCTGAAATAACTTTACAAGAAATCCGGACACTACCAATCCTTAAACATTTCTGGAAACCACACTGGATCAGTATCGCAGTGCTCGTCAATCATTTCATCTCCTACAATATCGACAAGTCCATAAGCTTTGGCTTCGTCTGCTGACATAAAAACATCCCTTTCCATGTCTTCGGATACAACCCAAAAGGGTTTGCCTGTTCTTAGTGCATAAACCCTTGTAATCATTTCGCGAACTTTGTGTAACTCTTCCACTTCTAGTAAAAATTCGGGTGTCCTTGCCCGATAATAAGCACTAGCGGGTTGGTGAAGCATAATCCTCGCGTGAGGGAATGCTATACGCTTGGTGGGTTCTCCTCCAAGTAGAATGAAGGACGCCATGGACGCGGCTATTCCAAGGCATATTGTATATATATCTGGTGTCACCGTTTGCATCGTATCAAAAATAGCCATTCCTGAGATTAGCCACCCGCCTGGGGAGTTTATAAACAAAAAAATATCACTAAGTCCATCTTCTATACTGAGATATACCATGAGACCTGTAATATGATTCGTGATCTCGCAACGAATCTCTTGACCTAAAAAAAGTGTCCTTTCTCGATACATAACATTGTATAAGTCAACCCAAGTCGCTTCTTCATCTCCGGGAATCCGGTAAGGTACTTTTGGAACACCAATGGGCATATTAGATTAATATTATTAAATTTAAGTAAGAAAACTACACTTTAATATGGAAACGTAAGAATAGAAGAGAAAGAAAGAATCCGCAGTTTATTGTCTTCATTTTTATTCTTATTCTATATGAATACTATAGATTCTATTAATATGAATAGTATAGATTATATTAATACGTAGATTGAAATAATACATAGATTGAAAGGTTATACCTATAAAGAAGGTAAGACAGATTGAATAAAGAAAAAGAATCGGTGATTCAAATGATAAACAAAGAGGGGTAGGGATCTATTCTTCGTTTTTCAAAATTGGCCAAGTTACCCATTGCATATTGGCACTTATCGAGTATAGAATAGATCTGCTTCTCTTTCTTCTTATGAACAGAATTGGCTTCTTATTTTTAATGAAATGAAATAAATATTAACGCTTTCTGACACAGAATCCCCTAGAAGGGTTAGGTACAATGGATAGTCTTTTCCAATGCGATAAAATAAAGCGACATCGTGTCTATTTTTCTTTGCTAAAGGGGTATTTCCATGGGTTTGCCTTGGTATCGTGTTCATACTGTCGTATTGAATGATCCGGGTCGATTACTTGCGGTGCATATAATGCACACAGCTCTAGTTTCTGGGTGGGCTGGCTCGATGGCTTTATACGAATTAGCAGTTTTTGATCCCTCTGATCCTGTTCTGGATCCAATGTGGAGACAAGGTATGTTCGTCATTCCCTTCATGACTCGTTTAGGAATAACGGATTCCTGGGGTGGTTGGAGTATTTCAGGAGGAACTGTAACAAATCCGGGTATTTGGAGTTATGAAGGTGTGGCAGGTGCACATATTGTGTTTTCTGGTTTGTGTTTCTTGGCAGCGATCTGGCATTGGGTATATTGGGACCTAGAAATATTCTCTGATGAGCGGACGGGAAAACCCTCTTTAGATTTGCCCAAGATCTTTGGAATTCATTTATTTCTTGCAGGGGTGGCTTGCTTTGGCTTTGGCGCATTTCATGTAACGGGTTTATATGGTCCTGGGATATGGGTATCCGATCCTTATGGACTAACTGGAAAAGTACAAGCGGTAAATCCAGCATGGGGTGCAGAAGGTTTTGATCCTTTTGTCCCGGGGGGAATAGCTTCTCATCATATTGCTGCGGGTACATTGGGTATATTAGCGGGTTTATTCCATCTTAGTGTCCGTCCGCCTCAACGTCTATACAAAGGATTACGTATGGGCAATATTGAAACTGTACTTTCCAGTAGTATCGCTGCTGTTTTTTTTGCAGCTTTCGTAGTTGCTGGAACTATGTGGTATGGGTCAGCAACGACCCCAATCGAATTATTCGGGCCTACTCGTTATCAGTGGGATCAGGGATACTTTCAGCAAGAAATATATCGAAGAGTTAGCAATGGTTTAGCCGAAAATCTTAGTTTATCAGAAGCTTGGTCTAAAATTCCCGAAAAATTAGCCTTTTATGATTATATTGGTAATAATCCTGCAAAAGGGGGATTATTCAGAGCGGGCTCAATGGACAATGGGGATGGAATAGCTGTTGGCTGGTTAGGACATCCCGTTTTTAGAGATAAAGAAGGACGTGAACTTTTTGTACGCCGTATGCCTACTTTTTTTGAAACATTTCCGGTTGTTTTGGTAGATGAAGAGGGAATTGTGAGAGCGGACGTTCCTTTTAGAAGAGCAGAATCCAAATATAGTGTTGAACAGGTAGGGGTAACGGTGGAGTTCTATGGTGGCGAACTTAATGGAGTAAGTTATTCTGATCCTGCTACTGTAAAAAAATATGCGAGGCGTTCTCAATTAGGAGAAATTTTTGAATTAGATCGAGCTACTTTGAAATCAGATGGTGTTTTTCGCAGCAGTCCAAGGGGTTGGTTCACTTTTGGTCATGCTACCTTTGCTTTGCTCTTCTTTTTCGGACACATTTGGCATGGGGCTAGAACCTTGTTCCGAGATGTTTTTGCTGGTATTGATCCAGATTTGGATGCTCAGGTGGAATTTGGAACATTCCAAAAAGTGGGAGATCCAACTACAAGGAAACAGGCAGTCTGATACACATTGTTATGGTATCTTTGACCTCTCTTTTTTGATTTGACATGGGAAACATCTCCCATCCTTTCTTTAACTCTTTTTCTTTCTTTATATGGGAAATTTTCCCAAATGACAAATGAATAGGTGTGGAAGTTATAATTGTAAATAAACCACGATCGAATCTATGGAAGCATTGGTTTATACGTTCCTTTTAGTTTCTACTTTAGGGATAATTTTTTTCGCTATCTTTTTCCGAGAACCACCTAAGGTTCCACCAACTCCAACTAAAAGAATAAAATAATTTCATTGAAGTAAGAAGTCTACCCATCTGGTAGACTTCTTACTTCAATTAGTCCCCGTGTTCTTCGAATGGATCTCTTAATTGTTGAGAGGGTTGCCCAAACGCGGTATATAAGGCATACCCAGTAAAGCTTACAAGTAAACCAGATATGGAGATGGCGACTAAAGTTGCTGTTTCCATTTTTATAGAATTTCAAGATTACAATGGATCTACGAAAAGATCGTGTATTTACAACTACAACGGAATAGTATACAAAGTCAACACCAATGATGAAATAGAATTTATGGCTACACAAACCGTTGAAGATAGTTCTAAACCTAGGCCAAAACGAACTGGTGCAGGTAGTTTATTGAAACCCTTGAATTCGGAATATGGGAAAGTAGCTCCGGGTTGGGGGACCACTCCTTTTATGGGAGTCGCAATGGCTTTATTCGCTATATTCCTATCTATCATTTTAGAAATTTATAATTCTTCTGTTTTACTGGACGGAATTTTAACCAATTAGGTTTGTACTAACTAAAAAAAACAGGAAGTCATAGTTTTTCCATCCAAAAAAGCCTTTCTAGTTTAAGCTCTACATTTCTAGACATTATGGTAGTTCGACCGCGGAATTTTTTGTTTCGGTATCTCTGGAATATGAGTGTGTGACTTGTTAGAATTGATCCTATTGATAATACATAGAAAGGGCCTGTTATCTCTATCAAGATGATTCTAATTCGTCAGATATTATTTATTCTAGTATCTGGAACACGAAATAGATAGAGTGGATCAAAAAAAAAATGGAACTATGATTCATACTCACTATTAAGACCTCGCAACCAGACTGAAAAATTCAAGTAGTTCTTAAATAAAAATAAAAAAGAAATTTTCTTCCTTACAATTTTGTTTGCCCAAAAGACAACTTTTTTTCTCTCGATTTTGCCGAGTCATTACACCGATTCCATAAATGATTATCAAGTGGTTCTTATTCGAAGAACCCTTGCCTTTTGGTTAGCTTGAGACTCAATCATCGTGGCTTTAGTATGAATCTAAGGTTTTAATTGAACTGATTCATAGGATCGCAACAAGATAATTTCTATATTACGATTACGCACAAAAAAAAAAAACAAATAAAAAAAATAGGGAAGAGAAAAGTCAAGAGGCCTCGAATGACCAGCATAAGGGAAAGGAAGAAAGACAGATGAGCCAACTTGATATTTTTTGGCATTATCATAACAAAGAATATATTCCGAATTTTTCTTATTTCATATCTTCAAGGCAAATCGACCCAATCCAGTGGCTGATGAAGTTTTGAACCTTTTTTTTTCTAATATTCGTTGAAAATTTGTGTGTTTCTGCTTGAGCCGTACGAGATGAAATTTTCATATACGGCTCTTAGAGGGGGGCTTGGGTTAGTTACCTATCTCAATAAAGTATATGATTGGTTTGAGGAACGTCTTGAGATTCAGGCAATTGCAGATGATATAACTAGTAAATATGTTCCCCCCCATGTCAACATATTTTATTGTTTAGGGGGAATTACACTTACTTGTTTTCTAGTACAAGTCGCTACTGGTTTTGCTATGACTTTTTACTACCGCCCAACGGTTACAGAGGCTTTTTCTTCGGTTCAATACATAATGACCGAGGCCAACTTTGGTTGGTTAATCCGATCAGTTCATCGATGGTCAGCAAGTATGATGGTTCTAATGATGATCCTGCATGTATTTCGTGTGTATCTTACAGGTGGATTTAAAAAACCCCGCGAATTAACTTGGGTCACAGGTGTGGTTTTGGCTGTTTTGACTGCATCATTTGGTGTAACTGGTTATTCTTTGCCTTGGGATCAAATTGGTTATTGGGCAGTCAAAATTGTGACAGGTGTACCTGATGCCATTCCGGTAATAGGATCGCCTTTAGTGGAGTTATTACGTGGAAGTGCTAGTGTGGGTCAATCCACTTTGACTCGTTTTTATAGTTTACATACCTTTGTACTGCCTCTGCTTACTGCCGTATTTATGTTAATGCACTTTCCAATGATACGTAAGCAAGGTATTTCGGGTCCTTTATAGGGAAGGTATATCTCTAGAGAATTAGAATTCTCATATATCATATAGGGTAGGTTATCGTATTTCATTGCTACAAACATGGGTTATTGTAAAATAACACATGTCATTTGGATACTTCGCTTCAACTCCGAAGTATTTTGATACAATACAAATAGTTGAAGTTAATTTTACGAAAGAAAAAAAGGCGGATTATGGGAGTGTGTGACTTGAATTATTGGTTTGGCCATGCAGATAAAGAATTGGATCTGCCACATTAGAATTCACAATCAAAGGTGTCTCCGCATCCAATCAACACGTAAGTCTCCTACCTAGGAAGGATAGGCTGGTTCACTTGAGGAGAATATTTTCTATGATCATACCCAACCATGTCATCCATGAACAGGCTCCGTAAGATCCCATAGAGTAGAAATGGAATAAGTCATGTGACATGATCCAAGATTACACTTACCCTTTTTTATTATAGTATGGAAATGCATTCATTTTCTTTGCATCGATTGTGATCCGTAATACTATCGGAGTAAAAGAAGGGATCTAAGGAAGAATGTAGGTTAAACTTTTTTATTTTTTATTAGTAACAAGTAAATATTTTGTTTGGAGGTAATAAACTTGCGATATTGGGGGGATAAACACCAACTAATCAAGAGACATGAGACAATCCAGAAAGCAATTGATCATGATCAAATTTGTAAGCCCACTTGGATATTGAGCATTTACCCATAAGAATAGGATTCTTTTCAATGAGTAGTTGTAGATCCAACTTCGGAAAAGAGAATATTATAAAGCTTTTCTTGTCTAGAGTCATTGAGTCATTATATACCATAATTCTATTATGGATCTTCCGCGGTCTTATTTCTTTCATTCTTGCTCGAGCCGGATGATGATAAATTCTCATGTCCGGTTCCTTTGGGGGATGGATCCTAAAGAGTTCACCTATCCCAATAACAAAGAAACCAGACTTAAATGATCCTGTATTAAGAGCTAAATTAGCTAAAGGGATGGGACATAATTATTACGGGGAACCCGCATGGCCCAATGATCTTTTATATATTTTTCCAGTAGTAATTCTCGGTACTATTGCATGTAATGTAGGTTTAGCGGTTCTCGAGCCATCAATGATTGGTGAACCGGCGGATCCGTTTGCAACTCCTCTGGAAATATTACCTGAGTGGTACTTCTTTCCCGTGTTTCAAATACTCCGTACGGTACCCAATAAGTTATTGGGCGTTCTCTTAATGGTTTCTGTGCCAACAGGCTTATTGACAGTACCCTTTCTAGAGAATGTTAATAAATTCCAAAATCCCTTCCGTCGCCCAGTAGCTACGACCGTTTTTTTAATTGGTACTGCAGTAGCTCTTTGGTTAGGTATTGGAGCAACATTACCCATTGATAAATCTTTAACTTTAGGTCTTTTTTAGGTATTTTTTGATTCATTCAACCGTGAAGTACCGTGCATAGGTATCTAGGAAATAGTTACTTCCAAGTGAATCTTCCCTAGATACCTAAAATCCATTTTATTATTATCCATTTCGCGCAAATATAGATTGTACCAAAGATGCAAAATTGTTTTCTTTTTTTTATTCTAACTCGAAAAAGAAGAAGAACAAAAAATTGTAATGGATTTAAAACGAGAGCTTATTCTTAAGTAAATCCATTGGGAGATACTTCTCTAGAGTGTCCCATATCTGTTTTCTATCTTCCATACGAAAATTTTCAATTCTCATAAGATCTTCTTCAGTCTTACTCAAAAGGTCCAATAGTGTATGTATATTGGCCCTTTTGAGACAATTATACGTTCTAGAAGGCAATTCTAATTGATCAATAAAAATACAATTCACTGGAATTCCTTTTTTGTTTTTCTTTAGATTAGTTAATCTTTTTTGAAAAGTAAAAAGGGGCGGAGTAAACCTGTTTTTATTTTCTTCGAAACTCGTTCCCCCTTCCTCCGCGTGTAGAAAAGGAAGGAATAAATCAATCAAATTACGAGAAGCCTCATAAAGCGCTTCTTTAGGGGTTAAACTTCCATTAGTCCATATTTCTAAAAAAAGTATCTCGTGTTTTTCATTTTCATTCCCACAAGAAAAAATACTATAATTCACATTTCGAACAGGCATGGATACAGCATCTATAGGATAACTTCCATCTTGATAGTTCTTTGTGAGTTCTGTCTGATATCCACGATCTCTCTTTATCTGTAACTCAATACAAAAATCAATGGGCTCTGTCAAGTTAGCTATAGGTTGTGCCGTATCAACGATTTCTACGGAAGGTGGTAAGATTATATCTTGAGCAGTTATGTATCTAGGACCTTTGACGCAAATTGAGGCTTCTCTAACTCCATAGAGATTACTTCTTAATACAATTTCTTTCAAATTTAGTAAAATTTCTTGTACGGATTCCTCAATACCTGCTATTGTAGAATATTCGTGTGGCACGCTCCCAAATTTTGCGCGTGTGATACATGTTCCTTCTATTTCTCCAAGTAAAGCTCTTCGCAAGGCAATACCGACGGTATCCGCTTGACCTTTTTTAAGCGGGGACAGAATGAAACGACCATAATAAAGACGCTTACTATCTACTCTTGATTCAACACACTTCCACTGTAGTGTTTGAGTGGATCCTGCTACCTCCTCTCGAACCATAATAGACTAGTATTATTATTTGATCATTGAATCGTTTATTTCTCTTGAAAACAGATTAATTCTTTTACAGACGTCTTTTTTTAGGCGGTCGACATCCATTATGCGGCATAGGTGTTACATCGCGTATACAACTTAATCGCACACCGCTTTTAGCAATGGCTCGTAATGCGGCATCTCTTCCACTACCAGCGCCCTTTACCATAACTTCTGCTCGTTGCAAACCTACTGTACGAATAGCATCTACTGCTGTTCTTTGACCAGCATAGGGTGATGCTTTTCTTGAGCTTTTGAATCCACAAGTACCTGCGGAGGACCAGAAAACCACCCGACCTTGCGGGTCTGTAACAGTTATAATGGTATTGTTGAAACTAGCTTGAACATGAATAACCCCTTTTGTTATTCTACGTGCACTTTTCCGTAGACTAAAACGTGCATTCCTACGTAAACCAATACGCACTTTCTTACGTGAACCAATTTTTGGTATAGCTTTTGCCATATTTTTTTATCTCATAAATATGAGTTAGAAATAACAAAAAGAAAAAAAGATACAAAGATATCCGTTTTAGGGTAAAATATACCCTTTACTTTAATTATTTAAAATTCTTTTATTTAGAATTGGGACATTTCCGCGGATACTTTTTTATTTTTTAGAAAGTAAAGTTCTTTTTCGAAAGATTACCCCTGTCTTTGTTTATGCTTCGGATTAGAGCAAATGACTCTAATTCGTCCACGCCTACGAATCAGTCGACATTTTGTACAAATTTTACGAACGGAAGCTCTTATTTTCATATTTCCGTATCCTTTCTTAAACTATGAATCTAATATTTTGGAAAAAATAAGTCTCTTCGCTTGCATTTTTGAACTTCGAATTTATTACGCTAGAAAAAAGAAAACCCTAATCCTTTGAATCTTCGCTATCTTTCAAATCTTCGCTATCTTTCGAGTCTTCCATACGCTTCGAATCTTTATGGGGAAGTCTATAAATTATACGTCCCTTGCTTGAATCATAACGGCTTACTTCAATTTTGACCCTATCTCCCATCAGTATTCGTATAGAACTAGAACGGATCTTTCCTGAAATATAGCCCAGGATGATGGTGTCATTCTCTAGCTGAACGCGGAACATTCCATTGGGTAGGGCTTCCGTAACTAAACCTTCGAAAGTGACTTTTGCTTCTCTCGGGTTTTTTTTTTCTCTCCTATTTTTTTTTTCTGTCATATTTTTTTCTCCTATTTTTCAATTTTTATTTTCAAAATAGGAAGGTCGAGATAGAATTCGGGCACTATAGTCGGAACGATTACCATATATAACATAAGACTTCTCCCCCAATTCTGTTTAGTCGAGCCTCTCGATCTGTCATTATCCCTCGAGAAGTAGAAAGAATAGCAATTCCCATTCCACCCAAAACTTTAGGAATTCCTTGATAGTTGGTATAAATTCGTAAGCCGGGTCGGCTGATACGCTTTAAAAAGGTTCTTGTTCTATATATTCCTTTTCTAGTCTTTCTCTTTTGATGTCGCAAAGTTGAAACCAAGAAATATCTGTTACGTTCCTGATGTTTCCGAACACTTTCAATAAAACCCTCTCGTAGAAGTATTTTAACAATGTTTTCGGTAATATTTGTAGATACTACTCGAACTGTTCCTTTTTTATTCATGTCCGCGTTTCTTATAGAGGTTAGTAAATCAGCAATAGTGTCCTTGCCCATAAGACTCTAATTCTAGGTTCCTCCAAATTTTTCTATAATTAACATGTTTTCTTTTTTTTTTTCCTTTTCATTTTTTATTTTAAAACATATACGTAAAACACAATCTATTAACTACTAAATTTATTCTTTGATCTAAATTTCACCTAACTAGTATTTATAATACTTCAGGAGCTAATGAAACTATTTTGGTAAAATTCAATTCTCTCAATTCCTCAGCAATCGCGCCAAAAACTCGAGTTCCTTTTGGATTTCCTTTTTGATCAATTATAACCGCTGCATTGTCATCATAGCGGATTATTATACCGTCTTCACATTTGAACTCTTTACATGTACGTACAATTACAGCTCGAATTACTTCGGATCTTTCTAGGGGCATTTGGGGCAATGCGTCTTTGATTACAGCAACAATAACATCACCAATACGAGCATATCGCTGATTACCTGCAGCTCCTATGACTCGAATACACATTAATTTTCGAGCTCCACTATTATCTGCTACATTTAAAAGGGTCTGAGGTTGAATCATATTATTTTTATTTCTATTTGTTATTTCAATGCAAAAGGATGAAAGAAATATTGTCTTTTCAGAAAGAAAAACGGGTCTTTTTTTATCTTCAATACTCTTTTAGTTTTAGGGGGTTCTATATTTCTAATCGAATAAATTGACTTCGTATGGGCATTTTACTGGCAGCTATCGAGATAGCTGCTCTAGCTACAGTTTCGGATACCCCTCCCATTTCATAAAGTATACGGCCTGGTTTAACAACGGCTACCCAATATTCGGGGGACCCCTTTCCTGAGCCCATACGTGTTTCTGTCGGTCTTAGTGTAACCGGTTTGTCGGGAAATATACGTACCCATATTTTTCCACCACGACGTGCATATCGTGTTATTGCTCTTCGTCCTGCTTCTATCTGTCTCGCCGTGATCCAAGTGGGTTCAAGTGCTTGAAGAGCATATCTACCAAAACAAATACGATTGCCTCGGCAGGATTTTCCTTTCATTCTTCCTCTATGTTGTTTGCGAAATCTGGTTCTTTTGGGGTTATAGTCGACGGTTCTTTCTTAGTTCCATCTCTACTGCAAAACTGGACATGAGAGTTTCTTCTCATCCAGCTCCTCGCGAATAAAATGAGAAAGCGTGCAAATTTATCTAATTCCATAATATTCAAAAATATTAGGGATAGATACACATTAATAGATAAATAATAGAAAAAATTAGGTTTTTTTATATTTATTATTCCATTTGTTAAAATAGAAAAATCTATAGTCAAGAAAGAAGATCTAGAATATATCTAGATGTGTGTGTCTATAGTATCTAAATTCTATATTTTATAGATGATGTAATCCTTAAAAAAAATATCTTTATTTTGACTCTTAGTGAATAATGGTAAAGTATTCTAATTCAAAAAGTATTTCGCGGGCGAATATTTACTCTTTCCTGTCTTATTTGTTAATTTATAACCTTACCAAATAAGACAATTTTTTTGGTTTGTTCCGCCATCCCACCCAATGAAGTATTAGGATTCTTTTCAATAAAATCCTATGGAATCATAGGTTCTGTCGTTCCCACTGCCTCTCCTTGAATGGTTAGGTCTGAATTCCACAATGGAGCTTCCAAAAATTTTCTTTCCGAGTTAATTTTCTCAGTTTTATTAACCTGGACGGCTCTTTATTATTGCTTTAAATTTCTAGTTCTTGTTTCAAGTTATGATTTCTAATTCTCTATTTTTTTATTATATTGATGCTTTATCACATTGCTTTTTATGATGCAATTCATAGACCATACATATTGGAATCCTATATCTTACTTAATTCCTCTTCTTTCTTTCTATCATCCCTCCCTTTATCCACATCCCTTTAGTTTTCCTTCACAACCTAGAATCTCATTTCTTTTTTAGAGAAAAAGCAGTTGCTACAACTATATGATAGATCCACTCATTTATGATAGAGATATTTATTCATATAGTGACTGTTTCTTAGTTAGGATCTCGACAATACGAAGCAATAGGTTGGTTATTAGTTAATTTTCTATAATTACTAAGTTTTTTTCTTTTTTAAAGAAAAAAAAATAACGAGTCACACACTAAGCATAGCAATTATATTAAATGATTTGTCAATTTTCATTAAATCTTATAGAAAGAAAGAGGTAGAATTTCTTGTTTTTTCCAGGGATTTCAGGAAAAAAAGTCTCTTGTCATTTTTTATTCTATCACTGGACAGAATGCGAAGACAAGATTAGTTATTCTTCGTCTACGAATATCCAAATTTTTACACCTAATACTCCATATATAGTTCGAATTGGATAGCAGCAATAATCAATTTTAGCGCGAATTGTTTGGAGGGGGAGTCTACCCTTTTTGATGCATTCGGCACGTGCAATTTCTTTTCCTCCGAGACGACCCGCAATTTTGACTTTGACTCCCCTTATATCTGCTTTTTTAGTTAATTCAATGGCTTTTTTCATTGCCTTTCGGAATGAAACTCTATTTTTTAATTGGAAAGCTATATATTCTGCAAGAATGTTGGGTTCTCTATAAGGCTCTTTAACTTTTTCGATAGAAATATTAAGTCTTTGGTTTACAGAGTGAATTTCCTTTTGTAGATCTTTCTCTAATTCTTCGATTGCTCCTTTTTTCTTTAATAAATTAGGGAATCCAATATGGATTATGACGTGGATCGTATCGATTTCTTTTTGAATTTCTATACGTGTAATTACTTCAGAACTTGAACCTGAGTCCGTTTTTCTATTATGTGTAATTACTTCGGAACTTGAGTCTGATTCTATTTTTCTATTCGAGCCCTTTTTCCTATTCTTTTGTATATAGTTCTTGATACAATTCCTTATTTTTTTATCTTCCTGTAAACCTTCAGAATAATTTTTTGGTTGTGCGAACCAAAAGGAATGGTGTTTTTGGGTTGTACCAAGTCTGAAACCGAGTGGATTTATTTTTTGTCCCATATTTTTCTATTCTATATTTTTTTTTGTGGGAATTGAAATCTTACATGAATCTAAAGGTTATTTAGATTTCTTTACTATATTTAATACAATTGTTATATGACACATGCTTTTTTTTATGGCAAAACTACGCCCTCGAGCCCGAGGTCTAAATTTTTTCATAATAGTACTCCTACTGACTTCGGCTTTAGTAATGAATAAATTCGTTTTGTCGAAATCCCTATAATGAGTAGCATTCGCTGCTGCTGAATAAACCAACTTTAAG